TTGTACAAGTCTTTTTGCTTCACTAATGACTACTATTCCAGATACGTCATGGTACGGGATTATTTGGACTACAAAATCAAACCAGATTATAGAGCAAGATTTGATAAATAATAGTCAAGAAATTGGGATTCATCTATCAACAGATTTTTTTCTTCCATTTGAACTCATTTCAATAATTCTTTTAGTTGCGTTAATAGGCGCAATTGCTGTAGCTCGTCAATAATCACTTTTGAGAAGGGGGAATCAAAATCAAACTGTATTCTGGACTATCACATTCATTTCCTTTCTATTCTATTTGCCTTCATGTAGAAAAAAATTCTTTACTTTATTAGTTCGATCTATTACCAATCGATTTCTTTATTTTATTCCTTGCTATGTTCGAGTTAATCTAATTAGTGAAATTTTTGTTCATATTGAAATGAATCGAGATTGATAAGGAGTTTGTTAATGATGCTCGAACATGTACTTATTTTGAGTGCCTATTTATTTTCTGTCGGTCTATATGGATTGATCACGAGTCGAAATATGGTTAGGGCTCTTATGTGTCTTGAACTTCTATTAAATGCGGTTAATATAAATTTTGTAACATTTTCTGATTTTTTTGATAGTCGTCAATTAAAAGGAGCTATTTTTTCCATTTTTATTATCGCTATTGCCGCCGCTGAAGCAGCTATTGGACTTGCTATTGTTTCGTCGATTTATCGTAATCGAAAGTCAATTCGGATCAATCAATCTAATTTGTTGAAAAAATAATCTCAATAGTATTAATTAGATAAATTCGAATATTCAAATTAAAAAAGAAATTCAAAATAAACAGATCTACCCCGTAAATTATGGTATTGGTAGCACAAAGATAAAAAATCAAAGTATTTTGGCTCTCTTTCATAAACCAATTCAGAACAAAATGGATTCAAAAACGCTGGAAACTCATTGATTCGTCTAATATCTAAATCTAGTTTATCTCTTTTTTTTTTTCAATTTGAAATTTAGTAGATCGAAAATTGATGCTCTTCAAAAATGTATAGATCCAATGTCACATTCAGTCAAAATTTATGATACATGTATTGGATGTACTCAATGTGTTCGAGCCTGCCCCACAGATGTGTTAGAAATGATACCTTGGGACGGATGTAAAGCAAAACAAATTGCTTCAGCTCCAAGAACAGAGGATTGTGTCGGTTGTAAGAGGTGTGAATCGGCTTGTCCAACAGATTTCTTGAGTGTTCGGGTTTATTTATGGCATGAAACAACTCGTAGCATGGGTCTAGCTTATTGATACCTCACTTAAAACTCTACTTGAATTCAGCTGATTTGTTTTACCGAGAAAACCCGAGCGCAAAAAAATTTTTGCGCACCGGTTTTCTGGCCCAAGTGTATTTTGCCTTTACCACGAATGATTTTCCTTGGTTAACAATAATTGTATTTTTACCAATAGCTGCAGGTTCTTTAATTTTTTTTCTTCCTCATAGAGGAAATAAGGTAATTAGATGGTATACTATTAGTATCTGTATTTTTGAGCTCCTTCTACTAACCTATGTATTCCGTTATCATTTCCAATCAGATGATCCATTAATCCAACTAGTGGAAGATTATAAATGGATTCATTTTTTCGATTTTCATTGGAAATTAGGAATAGATGGACTTTCTATAGGATCTATTTTACTAACGGGATTTATCACTACTTTAGCTACGTTAGCAGCCTGGCCTCTTACTCGGGATTCTCGATTATTCCATTTTTTGCTATTAGCAATGTATAGCGCTCAAATAGGGCCATTTTCTTCTCAGGACCTTTTACTTTTTTTCATCATGTGGGAGTTAGAATTAATTCCGGTTTATCTCCTTCTATCCATGTGGGGAGGAAAGAAACGGATGTACTCGGCAACGAAATTTATTTTGTACACGGCAGGCGGTTCGGTTTTTCTATTAATGGGAGTTATGGGTCTTGGTTTATATGGTTCTAATGAACCAACATTAGATTTTGAAACATCAATTAATCGACCATATCCTGTGGCCTTGGAAATACTATTTTATATTGGATTTTTGATTTCGTTTGCTGTCAAATTGCCGATTCTACCTTTCCATACATGGTTACCTGATACCCATGGCGAAGCTCATTACAGTACTTGTATGCTTTTAGCCGGAATCTTATTAAAAATGGGAGCATATGGGTTGATTCGGATTAATATGGAATTATTACCTCATGCTCATTCTATTTTTTCTCCATGGTTGATGATAATAGGCACAATACAAATAATCTATGCAGCTTTAACTTCTTCTGGTCACCGTAATTTTAAAAAAAGAATAGCCTATTCTTCTGTATCGCATATGGGTTTGATACTTATAGGAATTGGTTCTATAACCGACGCAGGACTCAATGGAGCCATTTTACAAATCATTTCTCACGGATTTATTGGGGCGGCCTTTTTTTTCTTGGCAGGAACAAGTTATGATAGAATACATCTTGTTTATCTCGACGAAATGGGCGGCCTAGCTATCCCAATGCCAAAAATATTTACAATGTTTAGTAGCTTTTCTATGGGTTCCCTCGCATTACCAGGTATGAGTGGTTTTGTTGCCGAATTAATCGTATTGTGGGGGCTAATTACCAGTCAAAAATATCTTTTCATGCCAAAAATTCTACTGACTTTTGTAATAGCAATTGGAATGATATTAACGCCTATTTATTCATTATCTATGTCACGCCAGATGTTCTATGGATCCAAGCTATTTAATGCCCCTACTTCTTATCTTTTTGATTTTGGCCCGCGTGAGTTGTTTGTTTCAATCGCTATCTTTCTACCCATAATAGGGATTGGAATCTACCCGGATTTTGTTCTGTCACTCTCAGTTGAGAAGGTTGAAGTTCTTTTATCTAGTTTTTTATAGAGATTTTTACTAAAGAAAAATTGAGAGAATTTTTTAAAACTTGTCGGAGAATAGAAAAAGAATGATTTTTTTCTATTCTTTTCAATCAAAGTGAAAAAAATGAATTTTCATTTTAACCCGATATGCGCGGTCTTTAGCGAGAACCGCGCAAATTACTACACTATTGATACTGGATTCACGCAGTTCGTTACAAAGTTTTTTATAGACAGCTCGCGTTAGTTTGTATTCGTAAGAAGCTTCCTTAGCTAGACGTTAATGTAAATGAACCATAACTATGTAGCCCTATTCCTAATAGATTAACTCCAAAATAGCATATCCAAATTATCAGAAACCCCAGAGCCGCCACCAGTGCGGAATTTTCACCCGGGAAATTCTTATTTGTTCGAATATGTAAATAAATAGCGAATATCATCCAAGTAATAAAGGCCCAAATTTCTTTTGGGTCCCAACTCCAATATGATCCCCACGCTTCATTCGCCCAGACTGCTCCTGAAATAATACCCGTAGTTAAAAAAAGAAATCCTAGACTAATCACACGATAACTCCAAAAATCCAACTGTTGAATTAATTGGCTCTTGTAATAATTCTTACCAGAAAAAAAAGAAGTATTTCTTAAAATAGTACTTCTGTCATAGCTATATTGGATTTCGTTAAACGAAAATGATTTTAAAAACCGATTACTTTTCTTTCGAAATGTAAAGACTAGAAGTGCAGCGGATAATAATGATCCACACAGAAGAGCGGCATAGCTCAATATCATCATACTTACATGCATTATTAACCACTCGGATTGGAGCGCAGGGACTAATATTGAAGGTTTCTGTATTTCACTTAAAAGACTTGAAGTAGCAAAGCCTTGGGTAAAAATAGTACTCGAGGCGGTTATTGTGCTTAGATTTTTATTTTTTTTGAAATAGGCCACTATATGAATAAGGGAGAAACTCCACGAAAGAAAGATTAATGATTCGTATAAATCACTTAGTGGAAAATGACCGGAATAAATCCAACGAATCACTAATAATCCGGTTAAACACAAAAAGGTCGGTATCATGCCCTTTTCTGATAACTCATATGGTTTTATGAGTTCAGTGACCAATAGGTTGATCAACCTAATTGAAATGACAATTGAAACAATTGAAAAGGAAATATGATTTAATATATGCTCTAAGGTTAAAAATATCATAAAAAAAAAGAGTAATCCCTTAATTTAAGTAATAAATGAAAAGCGGGAATTGAATTCATTTTTTATTATAAGATCTATTGTCTGGTGTTTTGAAGACGGCATGCCGCTACTCGGACTCGAACCGAGATGCTCTAGCACTGCTTCCTAAGAGCAGCGTGTCTACCGATTTCACCATAGCGGCTTGTTTGAACCCATAATAGGGTATTTATATTGAATCGTCAAGATTGACAGTGTCACTCAAAATTTTGGAATAACAATTAGTTCCCATTTAACTTCTTGCAGAAATTTAAAACAACAAAATTCATTTTCTTGCGGAACATAAAAGAAACCCCTTTTGAATTTTTCCAACGTAAGACATTGTTTGTATATAAATTTGTATATAATATACCGAGAGTTTTCTTCTTTTATTGGTCGGGCTGAAATCAAAAATCAAAATTCTTGAGATATATAGATAAAGAAAAAAATATTATTAGCACTTGAATTATAACAAAAAGGTCGATGGGGAAAATAAGACTCCCCACCAACAAAATGAAAAATAGAGTCCTAAAAAAAGGTAAAACCTTGTTTTTTCTTATTGTATTTTTCTTAGAATTTTCGAAATTTTCAAATTCTTAATGTTCCATTTTTACATATAAACATCACAAATTTTCTTGTCGCATAAAAAAACTTTTTGATTTGCCAGTAGAAAGAGATTTTCCTAATGACAAAGCTTTTAACGCCGATGAATATCCCTTCCTTTTCCAAATATTTTTACGAATACGCTTTTTTGATCTAGAAGTGCGTTTTTTTGGAACTGCCATTTCAAAACGAAGAGGTGACTCAGTGTTATAGTTGGATGTGAAAGACATCTATTGTTCAAAAGAATCCTTAGTTACTATTCATTATCTAGTTATTCTTTTAGTCCTTATCATCACAAAAAAATATCAATATATGAACCTTGTATACAAAATTCCTACAAATTTATTTGTTCAAAAAGGTTTTTATACTCTAGAAGGCTTCTACGAACAAATAAGTTGTCTGGGTTAGTAGTACTTTTATTTTTTGTTTTTTCTCAGATATTTCTATAATAAGCTATGATATATAAATCTAATTCGTGGAACTAAAAAAAAGAATCATAATCAATCTCATAAGGAATTAGTTAATAAGTTGAAATAAACTTACTAAAGTGAAACTCAAAAAAAATAACGAGTTATTAAGCCGATGACATTAGTGAATTCCACGATTGATATCAGAATCAAGTACTTTATGAGTGTAATTCCTGATGGTTGCTATACAAAAAACCATTGTATTGTTAGGAAAATTTCGATTTTTATTTTTGATCTCTTCCTAAATTTGTATATTTTCAAAATACAAATATATTTAAAATAAAGAAGTATTTTCTTTTTTACGGAACTTGGTCATATTATTTGACCACGTCTAACTTCTTGAGTTGAATATTTGAACTATTTTCAAAAACTCAGATACAGAATAAGTACGAGTATCAAATGCTAAATTTTTATTTACGTTAATTTTTTTTAGTTAGTGCATATTTTGATTTTTTTATTGATCCCTTTTGAAAGGGGTGGGGTCTAGTTAATCGGAAGCAATTAATTCCGACTAAAAAACTTTTTTTTATGGAACAAACATATCAATATGCATGGATAATACCTTTCCTTCCCCTTTCAGTTCCTATATTAATCGGAGTGGGACTTCTTCTTTTTCCGTCGGCAACACAAAGTCTTCGTCGTATGTGGGCTTTTCAAAGTGTTTTAGTATTAAGTATAGTCATGATTTTTTCGATCAATTTCTCGATTCAGCAACTAAATAGCCGTGCTACCTATCAATATGTCTGGTCTTGGATTCTCAATAATGATTTGTCTTTAGAATTTGGCTACTTAATCGATCCGCTTACTTCTATTATGTCAATATTAATTACTACTGTTGGAATTTTGGTTCTTATTTATAGTGATAATTATATGTTTCATGATCGTGGATATTTGAGATTTTTTGCTTATATGAGTTTTTTCAGTACTGCCATGTTGGGATTAGTTACTAGTTCCAATTTGATACAAATTTATATTTTTTGGGAATTAGTAGGAATGTGTTCATATCTCTTAATAGGATTTTGGTTCACACGTCCTGTTGCAGCAAATGCTTGTCAAAAAGCGTTTGTAACTAATCGTGTTGGGGATTTTGGTTTATTATTGGGAATTTTGGGTTTTTATTGGATAACAGGGAGTTTTGAATTTCGGGATTTATTTCAAATATTCAATAACTTGATTTTTCATAATGAGTTAAATTTTTTATTTGTTACGTGGTGCACTGTTTTATTCTTTTCTGGTGCCGTTTCGAAATCGGCACAATTCCCTCTTCATGTATGGTTACCAGATGCGATGGAAGGACCGACTCCTATTTCGGCTCTTATCCATGCCGCTACTATGGTAGCCGCGGGAATTTTCCTTGTAGCTCGACTTTTACCTCTTTTCATTATTATACCTCACATAATGAATTTAATCTCTTTAATAGGGATAATAACACTATTTTTTGGAGCTACTTTAGCTCTTGCTCAAAAAGACATTAAGAGGGGTTTAGCCTATTCCACCATGTCTCAATTGGGTTATATGATGTTAGCTCTAGGTATGGGGTCTTCTCGAAGTGCTTTATTTCATTTGATTACTCATGCTTATTCGAAAGCATTATTGTTTTTGGGATCGGGTTCTGTTATTCATTCAATGCAAACTCTTGTTGGTTATTCTCCGACTAAAAGTCAAAATATGGTTTTTATGGGAGGTTTAAAAAAACATGTACCAATTACCAAAAGTGCTTTTTTATTAGGCACACTTTCTCTTTGTGGTATTCCACCTCTTGCTTGTTTTTGGTCCAAAGATGAAATTCTTAATGATAGTTGGTTATATTCAGCAATTTTTGCAATAATAACTTGGTCTACGGCGGGATTAACCGCATTTTATATGTTTCGGATCTATTTACTTACTTTTGAAGGACATTTAAATGCTCATTTTCAAAATTTCAGTGGAAAAAAAAAGACTTCCCTCTATTCAATATCTCTATGGGGTAAAGAAGGTTTTAAAGTCAATAACAAAAACTTTCATTTGTTAACTTTATTAATAATGAAGAAAAAGAAAAGTGCTTATTTTTTTTCACAGAAGCTAGATCGAATTGATGAGAATGCAAGAACTAGAAGCCAACCTTTTCTTACTATTTCTCGTTTTGGCACGAAGAAAACTTTTTCATATCCTTATGAATCGGATAATACTATATTATTTCCTATCCTTATATTAGTTTTTTTTACTTTCTTTGTTGGATTTATAGGAATTCCTTTGAATGGCGTCGATTTGGATATTTTATCCAAATGGTTAAACCCCGCTATAAATCTGTTACATCAAAATTCGAATAATTTAACAGATTGGTCGGAATTTGCGAAAGATGCAGTG